CGTAAGCAAGAAGATTGTTTACGAAGAAACAACAAGAAAAATTCATATTCTGATACATAAGAGTTATATAGGAATCGAGATAGTCTTTTATTTTCTTTTGAAAAAAGAAAAATGGATTTCATTGAAGTAATAAGACTATTCCAATTCGAATAATAGTTGAGAAAGAATCGCAATAAATGCAAAGATGGAACATCTTGGATCCGGTATTCGAGGAGTTGAACCAAGATTTCAAAATGGATAGGATAGGGTATTTCTATATGTGATAGATAATGTAAATGCAAAAATTTGTCTTCTAAAAAGGGAAATATGGAATGAATAGATCGTAAATTTTGAAACTTTGGTATTTCTTTTTCTTCCGGACAAGATAATTGTCCTAGCGAGAATGGGATTTCTACAACGATTGCAAATCCCTCAGATAGAATCCGAGAATAAAACTCCGAATAAAAATAATTGCTGTGATCCAACAATCGATCTTGGTTAGGATGATTAACCGAATTCATCCAAAAATTCTGCTGATACATTCGAATAATTAAACGTTTCACAAGTAGTGAACTAAACTTCTTGTTATTACAACCACTAATTTCCACAGGTTCGGAACCATTTAATACATAATCATGGGCAAATGCATAAATATATTCCTGAAAGAGAAGTGGGTAAACGAAGTATTGTTGACGAGATTTCTGTTTTTCTGAATAACCTTCGAATTTTGCCATTTGAATTTCTACTTGAATCAGAGAAAAAAAGCATTTCTCGATTTATCAAATGATGATACATAGTGCAATATGGTCAGAACAGGGTGTTACATTTTTTAAAACAAACCCTGAAAAGAAAGGGAGTTTAATCCATAGATCTTTTTCTGTTCCTTTTCTATCTAATTAGTTTATGTTTGTTCTAATAAAAAAAAAAAGAAAAAATCTTTTATTTTTGCAGGCCAATTGCTCTTTTGACTTTGGAATACAGTCTCTTTATCAATATACTGCTTCTTTTACACATTCAATCCATAATCAAGAATAATTAGGATTCCTAAAAATAAATAAAAAAAGGGTCTACCGATAGGAAAACCCAACCTTTCCCCGCATTGGGCACTAATCTATTTTTAACGTCTAATTAGATCGGGGAATCATTTCAATTAAGAAGTTAAGCTCGTTGCTTTTTATTTTACCAGAATTAGAGCCAGGCTCTATCCATTTATTTACTAGACCCAGAAAATCGGAATTTTTTTATTCCAAAATAAATAAAAAAAAAAAAGAAATTGATTTTATTACGACATGCTATTTTTTCCATTCATTACCTTTGAGGATCAGTCGTGGTCTTCTAGACTCTACCAAGAGTCTGGACGAATTTGTTGCTTCATCCAAATGTGTAAAAGATCATAGTCGCACTTAAAAGCCGAGTACTCTACCATTGAGTTAGCAACCCAGATAAAATAGGATCTTAGATACGATCGAAATCCAAAAATCGATAGAATTACACCGGACGCTACTGCAAAACATTGAATTACCAAGACATCAAAAGAAAGATTTTATCACCCATTAAAAACACTCAAATACTAAAATAAAAGTTTCACTAAGGTTAAAAAAAAAGGAGCGGCCCCAATCATAATAGCAAAATTATTATTTTTTTAGCATTTAAATAGAAAAATCTTATATAAAAGTACATGCAAAGGGGGGGCAACCCTATCATTTGAACAAAGTGTAGACAGAAATACCTAATATGGAGTGATGATAAAGAGACCTATCTAGCTACAAATTCTATTTGTTCAATAGACCTTTGTCAATAGAAATACAATGGTAAAAAAACCAATTAGATACAAATAAGGAAATTAAATAAGGTCTTTTGTTGGATTGGCACGACATAAATGCAGCAAAAAAATAGGACTAAAAAAGAGGGAAATTGTGTCTAAATAATTAAGGGATATTAATGACTCTCCCTTACTTTTTTATTTTTTATTTATTTAGTTCTTCAATTAACTCTTAGTTCTTCAATTAACTCAAAGTTCTTTCTTTATCTTTAAAGAATTCTGCTTTCCTTAAAATATCATAAACAGTTCTTGTAGGTTGAGCACCTTTTTCAAGGAAATAGAGAATAGCTGGAACATTTAAACAAGTTTGATTCTTTATCGGATCATAAAAACCAACTTTTTGAAGATCTCTTCCTTCTCTTCGAGATCGAACATCAATTGCAACGATTCGATAGACAGCTTATTGGGATAGATGTAGATAAACAATGCCCCCCCTAGAAACGTATAGGAGGTTTTCTCCTCATACGGCTCGAGAAAATGATTCGAATTTCTATCTATAATACAAGTAGATAGAAATTAGACTATGACTTGCATTAATTTCCTTATAGAAGAAAAAACAAATTTCATTTATACTCATGACTCAAGTTGGCTAATTTTGACTGACAGAATTCAAAAGAGAAATCCTTCAAAATTTTTTGAGTCGTCTCTAAACTCTTTTCTTTATCTCATCCCGAACAAATTGACTTTTATTCCTTATTCTAATCTAATTCTATTGTTGAGATGGTTGAAAATCATGTTTACTTGTTCCGGAATCCTTTATCTTTGATTTGTGAAATCCTTGGGTTTAGACATTACTTCGGGAATTCCTATTCTTTTTTCTTTCAAAAGAGTAGCAACATACCCTTTCTTTTTTTTCTTATTTCCTTCCATAAAGCATTTTCCTTTTATAGAAAAATCGAATATGAACGATGGATTCTGATAGACTTTTAATCAAAAAAAAGTTTTCCAATCTTCCAAAGTTAGACTTTTTCTTATTTTAACCTTTCAATTTCTATATTAAGGATAGACTGACAAAGTTGGCCTAATTTATTAGTTTTCACTAACCCTAGATTCTTTCCCTTGATAAAAATTAAATTATGTCTTCTCGAGCTCCATCGTGTACTATTTACTTACAAACAACCCAGCGCAAATTAGGTTCGGGACAAATAGAACAGACTATGTCGAGCCAAGAGCATTTTCATTACTATGGAAAATGGTGGATAGCTAAATCCACAATCGATCATCTCCTTCAAGTCGCACGTTGCTTTCTACCACATCGTTTTAAACGAAGTTTTACCATAACATTCCTCTAATTTCATTGCAAAGTGGTATCGAGAATTGATCCAATATGGATGGAATCATGAATAGTCATTGGTTTTGTATACTAATTCAAACTTGCTATCTATGGAGAAATATGGATAAAAGAAATAAGTATTTAGCGTGGAAGACTCTGCAAGGATCCCATTTAGTAAAACCCATATTCTATCATATGAATGAAACATAGTTTGAAAAGAGGAATAAAATAGTTTGCTTAAGACTTATTTATTATGGAATTTCCATCCTCAACAGAGAACTCGAGATGAGCAATCCTGAAATGAGAAGAATCAACTCTTCTACAACAATAAACTATGCCAATGAAAAGATTAGCATTTTTTTGTTAGTTATAAACTTTTCATAGTTCTTTGACTGGAATAACAGGAGTAACAAAAGAAAGAAAAAATGAAGTAAAAAAAATTAGTGTAAAGTAAAATTAAGGTCTTTGCTTTTACTTATAGCATTGTTTCTTTTAGGTAACAGAAAGAACTAAAAATGCAAAATAAGAAAAGTATGATTTTTTATACAGTGTTTTCCCTCATAAATTTGGGTTTTCAATCAATTCCAAAGTCGAGTAGACGGAATATATGAATTTATGTCTAATCCTCACATTCCATTGATTTAGAAATGGATATTTGTAAATCAGATAATGCCTAAAATAGAAAAATAGAGTCTCTATCCGTAGAATGGAAACTTTTTTTTTTCACATTAGGTGTCAAATGTATCCTGTAAGAATTCCCATTTCATGGATATGGAGCATAAAGTTTATTTAACAAGTTCGAATTTCAAAACACATATTCAAAACACATACACATATGAATAATGAGTACTAGGAGCATATCCTGAATGTGCCTGACAGACCCAAATTTTTAATGAAAAAAAAATCTGGGACGGAAGGATTCGAACCTCCGAATAACGGGACCAAAACCCGCTGCCTTACCACTTGGCCACGCCCCATTTCGTTTTATACAACACTAATAAACAGTATTTTTATTATATATTATTCGTCAATCCCACTTCAATTACCTAAAAAATGAAGGATATTTTCTTGCTAGGATTCTAAACATGCAGATAATATAGAATCCAAAAAATGCATTGATCATTACATGGAATTCTATTAAGATATTATATGAAAGTGGAATTTCTTCCATTCTCATTTGAGAATGCGAATACAAGGAGGTATTTTGTGTTTGGGAAAGTCCGAAGAAAAAAGGCCACCTTTTCTTTTCCTTTTTCCCTTCAAAAAATAACTCAATCAAAATCCAATTATCTACTCTACAAGAATGAAATGCTTGTTATGCCTAATATACTTAGTTTAACCTCTATCTGTTTTAATTCTGGTCTTTATACGACTAGTTTTTTCTTAGCCAAATTACCCGAAGCTTATGCCATTTTCAACCCAATCGTGGATGTTATGCCTGTCATACCTGTACTCTTTTTTCTATTAGCGTTTGTTTGGCAAGCTGCTGTAAGTTTTCGATGAAATCTTTACTATTCTGTTCTGTCTGCCAAATTGAATGATGTATTCATTCCAAAAAAAGAAAAAATGTAGAAGAGACAAGAAGTCTTATATTATGAACTTTCGATTCTAAAATTCAAATTCTTCTACATTGAATGTATAGCTCCAACACGAAATTTGGATCAGCCTTTCTACCCCCTGCACCTACGTTGAGCAGGTACCTTTAGGTACTCACACAAACAATACTTAAACTCATTTTTGAGATTGATAAGACTGCTTATTATAAAGTAATTCTTGCAATTTTTTTTTTTTAGAATTGATTTTTGCATTTTTTAGGTGTCAAAATAAAAAAAAACCATCCTAGTGGATCTGTGCGGTAAGGAAAAACGGGTAATCTATTCCTTAAAAAAAAAATCTTGGAGATTATGTAATGCTTACTCTCAAACT